AAAAAATTAGAGGGTTCATTGAAATTCTCAAATTTTGAAGATACTTTTTTGGATGAGCCGAGCCAATAGGATGAAATTAAAAGGATGAAATTAAAACAGTTCCACATCATGAACTATGTACCGCGCACATCATTTAGAAGGGCTCTAGAAAGTAACATAGGAAGAAAAGAAATAAAGAAATAGAATATGAAAAATAGACTGAAATAAGATTCTATTTGTACTGTATCTGAGATCAATCTTGGCTATTCCCGCCCCTCACCTAGACTCTGCTTTTTGGTCTTTCAACTAAACAATTGAAATTTACACTTTCGACTATGAATGAAGTTGTAACATTTTTTTTACTGGCGGAGACACGAACAAATAAAAAAGTAAGAAGAAACAAAATTTAATTCACTTCTTTTCTTTTGTATACTTTAAATACAAAAAATACACAATATCCATCGTTTCTTTTACCCCTTTTAGATACATAAAACTTAATTAGTAATGGGGTATAGCTACGACACTTAGATGGATAAGTATGTATCATGATCTATAACTAGAACACTGAATATGTATGTCGACCCATATCAATTAATTTGTAAAATATATACTCATACAAATTACTCATGTGCCAGGAACCAGATTTGAACTGGTGACACGAGGATTTTCAGTCCTCTGCTCTACCAGCTGAGCTATCCCGACCATTCACGACGCATCATCCTCATTTTATTTTAATATAGGACTGGGGTCTCTGTCAATTAAAAAAATGAAAAGATATTACAAAGTAATATCCAGGCCCTGGTAGAATTTATTGTATTTTCAAAAAGAAAACTTTGTAAGTTTCAATACAGTACAAATAATACAAATAATGATATGGATTTTTAATTATTTAAATTAATTACATTATTCAAAGATGCTCATTTGTACACGTATCATATATATAACATACAAGGCTTATGATGTGATAATAAAAAAAAATTTCCGCTCAGATCAGTTTGTGAATATAGTAGAGTGAGAATGACTGAGAACTATAAACAATTTTGAATCACTAACAAAATGAGAAGATAAATAATTAGGGAGGCAACCAGGTCTTTTTGGGGATAGAGGGACTTGAACCCTCACGATTTCTAAAGTCGACGGATTTTCCTCTTACTATAAATTTCTTTGTTGTCGATATTGACATGTAAAACGGGACTCTATCTTTATTCTTAAATCCGATTAAAAAATTCTTCAAAAAAAGATTTATCGGACTATGATGGAGTGAATGTTTTGATCAATGAATATTTAATTCTTTTTTTTTTATATCATAGAAATAGATAGAAAAAAATTATAGAACCGGTTGGAGTCGTCATTAATCATTTTTAATCATTTGGCGATAGTATTTCAGTAAGTATACATCAGTAAGTATACATATGTATATCGGTTTATCTTTCATCTTTTCGGAAGTTTCGATGGAAGGATTCCTTTATGAACACAATGCAGCCAACTCCATTTGTTAGAACAGCTTCCATTGAGTCTCTGCACCTATCCTTTATTTATTCTCGGTTTCTGAAACCTTTGTTTGTTTTCATAAAACGGGATTTGGCTCAGGATTGCCCATTTTTAATTCCAGGGTTTCTCTGAATTTGAAAGTTATCACTTGGTAGGTTTCCATACCAAGGCTCAATCCAATTAAGTCCGTAGCGTCTACCAATTTCGCCATATCCCCCTTTTTTTGTGATGCGATTAGGATCACACACATCATGATGCCGTTTACTCTTTTTGTTCATTTCCTTTTCGATTATGATTATGCTAGACCCGTTGAATTCATTAGATATTGATTCTTGTATTGAAAAGTGTTTTCTCCGATTTGATTTCGTATCTATCTTCTTTCATTTTTATTGGAGACCATAGTTGGTCCAACCAGAAATTCAATATAGATATATATCGCATAACATATATCTATTATATATATATATGTATATTATATATACATGTCCCTATTCCTATCATTTTTAGTGTGCAATTTTGAATACTTGAACGGTCGATTCTTTTGTTTTTTTTTTTTTCGTCTTAGGTTTACCCTTTCCAAATGAAACCCTAGGAATGTTTTATTATGGTCTGGATTGCCCTTTTCTCTTCATATCCTTTTCTTAGGGCGGATCATAAAAAAAAATGACAACGACAAAGGGTAATTTAGTATTTCAAATTTCAGTAATAGCCATATCTAATCGAATAGATATAATTAATCATTTCGTTAATTTCGAATTCTTTCTTATTTATTAATTAAATTATTTCAAATTATATAAATTCTATATTTTCGCATTCAAATATATATATAATAAATATCGAATAAGATTATAACGTAATTACTAGAATTACTAGATAATAATTATATTAATTAATCGATTCTATTCCTAACCTTAGGTACAAAATTCTATTTCAAATTAGAAATCTAATTTTTTAGTACATAATTTTATATTTCTATATATTTTTTTTCTATATATTTATTTAGATTTCGAATTTATTTTATATTTATTTT